ATGGGCTGATTAGTCATTAGTCCATCGAGATGTCCCATTTGAAGGGTTAGTAGGATTGGAATCTAGAGCTATCATGGCCCTGAGGTAAGAACCAGATGCCAGGTATAGTTTCAACATAGAAACCCCCACATTTCATGGGCCCGGAGCGAGAAGAGGTACACGTACTCGCAAGGATTGCTGGTTTCTCGAGGCTTGGTGATCAAGCTCCTGGACTAAGTGAAATACATGCTTACAGACCATACACTCAAAACAAGCTTTTGAAATGTAGGTCCTCATGCAAGATCAAGCACAGTATGTACATGCTTATATGCATGGGGCACGCCATTAATGCACGACGTACATAGGGGGGAAAAAAAATTATGGTGGAGGAAGTGCTTAAAGACATACTAGGATGGCACAGTGCATGGGATGATATATATGAAATGAATAAAGCATGAAGTGAAATAATGGTATGTACCAGGGAATAGTTTAAATAGAACATTGGCTTTGGGCGCTGATAGTGGGGCTGTTGCTTCTTCCTTGAGTCTTAGGGAGGGCAGATATTCTCCGTTTTTGGCTTACAAGACCAAGGTAATTGCTATACTACAAAGACTCTTCACTTTGAGAGATTGTTTTCAATGATTCCGGCGATGGGCATGAGTACTAGGAGGATTATGAAGTAGAGGATGGAGGCTAGTTGTCCAATAGTGATGAAGGGATATTCTACTGGTTGTCCTCCGATTCATGTAAGTGTTAGTAGGTCTGCTACTAGGAGTCAAAATAGGCATTGGCTTAGGGGCCGGAATATCATTCCTCGTTGTTTGGATGTATGTAGAAGGGGAATGATAGCTAGGATTAGGATGGAGAGAATTAGTGCTAGTACCCCTCCTAGTTTATTGGGGATGGATCGTAGGATAGCGTAGGCAAATAGAAAGTACCACTCGGGTTTGATGTGGGGTGGGGTGCTCAGTGGGTTTGCAGGGGTGTAGTTGTCGGGGTCTCCTAGTAAGTCGGGTGAGAATAGGACTAGGGTTGCCAGGGCTAGGATGAGAAGTAAGGCGCCTATAATATCTTTAATTGTATAGTATGGGTGAAATGGGATTTTGTCTGAGTTGGATGGGATTCCAGAGGGGTTGTTAGATCCTGTTTCATGTAGGAACAATAGGTGGACTATTACCAATGCTAGGATGATAAATGGAAGGATAAAGTGGAAGGCAAAGAATCGTGTTAGAGTCGCCTTGTCTACGGAAAACCCCCCTCAGATTCATTCTACTAGGTCCGTTCCAATATAGGGAATGGCTGATAGTAGATTGGTGATGACAGTCGCTCCTCAGAAGGACATTTGGCCTCAGGGTAGGACGTATCCTATGAATGCGGTGGCTATGACTGTAAATAGGAGAATAATGCCAGTGTTTCATGTCTCCGAGAATAGGTATGAGCCATAGTACAGACCCCGTCCTACGTGCATGAATAGGCAGATAAAGAATATGGAGGCCCCGTTTGCATGTATATATCGGATGATTCATCCGTAGTGGACGTCTCGACAAATATGGGTGACTGATGAAAAGGCTGTGGTTGTGTCTGATGTATAGTGTATGGCTAGAAATAGGCCTGTTAGAATTTGTAGAATTAAGCACACTCCGAGGAGGGATCCGAAGTTCCATCATGCTGAGATGTTTGATGGTGCTGGGAGGTCAATGAGTGAGTTGTTAATGATTTTAGCTAGTGGGTGGGTTTTTCGGATGTTGGTCATTAAGGTTCTTGTAGTTGAAGTACAACGGTGATTTTTCATGTCATTAGTCATGGTTAGACTCCATGTGAGAATAATGATAATGTATATTGTATTTATTTTAAGTATCGTCTTTGTGATGGGTTTTGTGGGGTTTTCTTCTAAGCCTTCTCCCATTTACGGGGGGCTAGTTTTAATTATCAGTGGGGGTGTTGGGTGTGGTATTGTGTTAAGTTTTGGGGGATCTTTTTTAGGTCTAATGGTTTTTTTAATCTACTTGGGTGGAATGCTTGTAGTATTTGGTTATACTACAGCTATGGCTACTGAGCAGTATCCTGAGGTCTGGGTTTCTAATAAGGCTGTATTGGGTGCATTTATTGTGGGTTTATTATCTGAGTTGTTGATTGCCTGTTATGTCCTGAAAGATGATGAGGTTGAGATTGTGTTTAAGTTTAATGGAATGGGTGATTGGGTAATTTATGACACGGGGGACTCAGGGTTTTTTAGTGAGGAAGCCATGGGGATTGCAGCTTTATATAGTTATGGGACTTGGCTGGTTATTGTCACTGGGTGGTCTCTTTTTATTGGTGTGCTGGTAATTATGGAGGTTACTCGTGGAAATTAAGTACGAGGAAGCTTAGGGCTAATGTGATTATGAAAGAGAGGAAATATAATTTAATTAGTCCTTTCTGGTTGGAGACTGTAATCGAAGATTTTATTTGGAAGTAGGAGATAGATTTTGGTAATACATTTTCTAGTCAAATTGCATCTAGTAATGTGGATGCCATTTTCTGGCTTATTGACAGGCTCATTATTGGTAGGAGGCGGTGGGTGATAATGGGGAAATACCCTAGTTGGTTGGAGAATTTGAATGGGTTTTGTGGATAGTTGAATTTGAGGCTTTGTATGGTGGAGTTAAGTTCTAGTGCTAGAATAAAGCCTAGCATGGTGACTGCGAGGGCTGTTATTTTTAGATGGAAAGGCATGGTTATTTGTGGGATGGTGGTGGGTGTAATATTGTGGGAGATTAGATAGCCTGCGAAAATGCTTCCTAGAAGAAGACGTTTGATGGAGTTGATTAGGAGAGGATTGTTCTCGTTGATGATAATGATAGGGTTAGAGCGGGGTTGTCCTAGGAGTGTGAAGAACACGATTCGAGTACTGTAGGCAGCGGTTATAGATGTGGCAACGAGGGTTGTTAGTAGGGCTCAGGCGTTGGTATACGACGTGTTAGCGGTTTCGATAATTAGGTCTTTAGAGTAGAATCCTGTTAAGAAAGGCATACCTGTAAGTGCTAGGGTTCCGATAATTAGTGCGGTAGCGGTAAGTGGTAGAGTTTTGAATAGGCCTCCTATTTTTCGGATGTCTTGTTCGTCATTTAGGCTGTGGATAATAGACCCGGAGCATATAAACAGCATGGCTTTGAAGAATGCGTGTATGCAAATATGAAGAAATGCTAAGTGAGGCTGGTTGATTCCAATTGTTACGATTATTAGTCCCAGTTGACTTGAGGTGGAGAAGGCAATAATTTTTTTGATATCATTCTGGGTGAGAGCGCAAGCTGCTGTGAATAGAGTTGTTATTGCTCCTAAGCATAAAGTAGCTGTTTGGATGATCTTGTTGTGCTCCATCAAGGGGTGGAATCGGACTAGAAGAAATACTCCTGCTACTACTATTGTACTAGAGTGGAGTAGGGCTGAAACAGGAGTAGGTCCTTCTATAGCTGATGGGAGTCACGGATGAAGGCCGAATTGGGCCGATTTTCCGGTGGCTGCTAGCAGTAGTCCTGCCAGTGGGATATTAAGATTTTTATGTTCGACTGCAAAGATTTGTTGGAAGTCTCATGCATTTGTATTGAGTAAAAATCAGGCTATGGCTATAATAAAGCCTACGTCTCCGATGCGATTGTATAGGACTGCTTGTAGGGCGGCTGTATTGGCGTCTGTTCGTCCATATCATCATCCAATGAGGAGGAAAGATATGATCCCTACTCCTTCTCAGCCAATGAATAGTTGGAATAGATTGTTTGCGGTTACCAAAATTATTATAGTAATAAGAAATATAAGTAGGTATTTGAAGAATCGGTTGATGTTAGGATCAGTGCGTATATATCAAATAGAAAACTCCATGATTGATCATGTGACGAATAGGGCTACCGGTATGAAAATTATCGAGAAGTAGTCTAATTTAAAGTTTAAAGTTAGTTTTAGGGTTTGAATGGTTATTCAATGTCAGTTTGAGATAATTATTTCCTGTCCTGAATAGAGGAATATTGTTATGGGAATGGTGCTGACTATAAAAGCATAGGAAACGGTGGTTTTTACATACTGCGGATAGAATTTATTTTTGTATGTTGAAGTGCTGGTGAGGATAATTGGTATCGTTAGTATGAGCAAGGTTGTGATAATAGAGGAGGTAAATAGATTAATTACTTTTACTTGGAGTTGCACCAATTTTTTGGTTCCTAAGACCAATGGATTACTTCTATCCTTTAAAAGTTGAAAAAGCCATGATTTTATACATGGACGCATGAGTTAGCAGTTCTTGCGTGCTTTTTCGGTAAATAAAAAGACTTGGGCTTTTATTATTAGACTCACAATCTAATGTTTTTGTTAAACTATATTTACAGTAAATGGGTCCTAGAATTATTTTGGGGTTGAGGGATAGTAGCAGTAGGGGTAGGAGGTGGAGAGCTATCAGGGCGTTTTCTCGTGTGAAGGATGGCTTGATGCTTTTGACATGGTCTGTGTACTTGCCTCGTTGTGTGGTGATTAGTATGTAGAGGGAATAGAGGGCAGTAATAATGATATTGGTCCCTATTAGAGTGATGGTGATGTTAGATCATGAGAATGTGGCTACTACTACAAACAATTCTCCTATGAGGTTGATGGTCGGGGGGAGTGCTAGATTAGTGAGACTTGCTAGTAGTCATCAAGCTGCCATAAGTGGGAGAAGTGTTTGTAGACCTCGCGCAAGGATTATAGTTCGACTATGGATTCGTTCATAGTTGGAGTTTGCAAGACAGAATAGTATGGAGGATGTTAGTCCGTGAGCAATTATTAGGGCTGTTGCTCCTATGTAGCTTCATGGGGTTTGGATTAATACTGCTACAATGACTAGGGCTATGTGACTAACAGAGGAGTAGGCAATTAGGGACTTTAAATCCGTTTGGCGTAGACAAATAGAACTTGTTATAACCATGCCTCATAGCGAGAGTATTATAAAGGGGTAAGCCATGGAGCTCGTTAAAGGACCAAGTAGCGTTGTAATTCGTATCATGCCGTAGCCTCCTAGTTTTAGGAGTACGGCGGCAAGCACTATAGATCCTGCGATGGGGGCTTCTACGTGTGCTTTTGGTAGTCACAAGTGAAGGCCGTATAGGGGTATTTTTACTATGAATGCCATTATACATGCCAGTCACAGGAAGATGCTGGATCAAGAGTTTGGCAGAGGCTGGGTTCAGTATTGTATTATGAGAAAATTTAGGGAGCCTAGGTTATTTTGGGTGTGTAGTAGTGCAACTAGTAAAGGTAAAGATCCCACTAGAGTATAAAATAGAAAGTAAAGGCCCGCATTTAATCGTTCTGTCTGATTCCCTCATCGAGTAATAATGATTAGGGTAGGTACCAGGGTGGCTTCGAACAAGATATAAAATAGGATTAGTTCTATAGCGGAAAAGGTCATGATCAGGAGTAGTTGTAGGAGGATTAGTATAGTGATGTATAGTTTTTTTCGAGTCAGAGTCTCCTTTGACAAGTGGAATTGGCTCGCTATTAATATTAGAGGCAATAGTCATGTTGTAAGGGCCAACAAGGGGGCTGATAGGGAGTCGGTAAAGAACAGTAACGAGAAGTTCAGGCTATTATCACTGAGCTGGTTGAGATATGTCAAGCTGATGAGACTAATAAGTAGGCTGTAGGCCGTTGCATTAATCCAAATTATATTGGGTTTTGATGCTCATGTGAGAGGTATTAACATTATAGTGGGGAGGATAATTTTTAGCATTGTAAGAGGTTGAGGTTTTGTACGTAATCAGTTCCGTAAGTATTGGAGACTATTACCAGCAGGGACAGTCCTAGTGCTGCTTCACAGGCAGCGAATACTAGTAGGATAATCGGAGCTATGTTAGCCAGTGTAAAGTGATTATTTAAGACTGTTACTGCTAGCATGATAAATAAAGAGAGCATTATACCCTCTAGGCAAAGTAGGGACGACATTAGATGGGATCGATAAACGAGTAGTCCTGTTAGAGATACGATGAAGGCTAAGAAAATATTGACATAGACTGCGGGCATTTGATAATTATGTTATTATTCATAATCTAATGAGTCGAAATCATTTGTTTTGGTTTAAACTAATTATCATACTCGGCCCACTCTAGGCCTTTTTCGGTTCATTCATAAGCTAGGCTTGCAGCTAGTAAGGAAATAAGCAGTAGCGCTATGGTAAGTATCGTTATTAGGTTGTCAGTTTGTGATGCTCAGGGAAGGGGAAGAAGTAGTGCAATTTCCAGGTCAAATAGTAGAAATGTAGTAGCTACTAGGAAGAATTTTATGGAAAAAGGGAGGCGTGCTGATCCTACGGGGTCGAATCCACACTCATAGGGGCTTACTTTCTCTGCGTAAATATTCAATTGTGGTAGCCAGAAGGCAATAAGAGTGAGCAAGGAGGCTAGTAGTATATTGGTAAGCAGTGCTAAGATTAAGTTGATTGCTTCTTTCTGGATTACACCAGAGCTAATTGATTGGAAGCCAATTGTACTGATCAATACTAAAGAAGCAAGACCCTCATCAATAGATAGAAACATATAGGAACAGTCACACGACGTCTACGAAGTGTCAATATCATGCTGCTGCTTCAAAGCCGAAGTGGTGATTCGATGTGAAGTGAAAGTGTAGTTGCCGTAGGAAACAAACTGTGAGAAAAGTTGAGCCAATAATTACATGGAGTCCGTGGAATCCGGTCGCTATGAAAAAAGTTGAGCCATAGACTCCGTCTGAGATGGTGAAAGATGCTTCATAGTACTCTGAGGCTTGTAGGAGTGTGAAGTACACACCTAGGGAGATGGTAATAAATAGGGCCTGAAGCATGTGTTTGCGGCTTCCCTCTATTAAGCTGTGGTGAGCCCAGGTAATGGACACTCCGGATGCAAGAAGCACTGAAGTGTTGAGAAGTGGTACTTTTAGTGGGTTTAGGGGGGTAATCCCTGTGGGTGGTCAGCATGCTCCTAGTTGGGGGGTGGGAGCTAGGCTTGAGTGGTAAAAAGCTCAGAAGAATCCTGCGAAGAAGAATACTTCTGATACGATAAATAGGACTATCCCACACCGCAGCCCCTTTTGGACAACGGGGGTATGATGCCCTTGAAAGGTGCTCTCTCGAATAACATCCCGCCATCATTGGTACATAGTAAGCATGTTGGTTGTAAGGCCTAGCAGTAGCAAGAATATAGAGTTAAAGTGGAATCATATAGTTAGTCCCGATGTTATAAGAAGGGCTGAGAGGGCTCCTGTTAGTGGTCACGGGCTTGGGTTAACTATGTGGTATGCATGTGTTTGGTGGGTCATTAAGTGTTATCGTGTAAGTATAGGCCTACTAGCAGGGTGAAGACGTAGGCCTGAATGAGGGCTACAGCGAACTCGAGAATGGTGAGTAGCACTAGAATAGTGAAGGCGATAAGGGCTGTAATGGTACTAATACTTGTTAGGACTAAGGTAGCTCCTCCGATTAAGTGGATGAGCAAGTGACCTGCAGTAATATTAGCGGTCAGTCGTACGGCTAAGGCTACAGGTTGGATGAATAGACTGATTGTCTCGATAATTACGAGTATAGGGATCAGAGGTAAAGGTGTTCCTTGAGGTAGGAAGTGGGCCAAGGATGCTTTAGTCTTGTATCGAAACCCAGTAATAACTGTACCCGCCCACAAGGGGATAGCCATTCCCAAGTTCATTGACAGCTGAGTGGTAGGTGTGAATGAGTGCGGTAATAAACCCAGAAGGTTGGTTGAGCCAATAAACAGGATTAGTGATATCAATATTAGTGCCCAGGTTTGTCCTTTGTGATTATGAGTGGATAATATTTGTTTTGATGTTAGCCGGACTAGTCACTGTTGAATGGATACTAAGCGATTATTGATCAGTCGGCTAGGGGAAGGAAATAAAAGACTCGGAAACATAACAATTAAGACTACAATAGGAATCCCCATTATCGTGGGGGTAGTGAAAGAGGTGAATAAATTTTCGTTCATTTTTCTTCTCAGGGCATAAGTTTCTTTGGTGGTAAGGGAGATTTCGGCTCGGGGGCTTCGGGGCACTTGTGTTTTGAGATTTTTAACTGGAATATAATAAATAGAGTTAAAACTATAGATAGGATAGTAATAGATCATGTTGATGTGTCTAGTTGTGGCATTTTCATTAAGGAGGAGGCTACGTCCTCAGTCTCTAACTTAAAAGGTTAACGCTATATTAGCTTCTTAATGATTCTATAGTATTGAGGCGGATCATTTTTCAAAGTAAGACAGTGGGACTAGCTCAAGGACAATGGGTATAAAGCTGTGATTGGAGCCACAAATTTCTGAGCATTGGCCGTAGTATAGTCCTGGTCGCATGGCTATGAGAGTTGTTTGGTTTAGCCGCCCTGGGATTGCATCAGTTTTTAACCCTAGGGATGGCACAGCTCACGAGTGCAGGACGTCTTCTGACGAAATCAGCATACGGATCGTTACTTCTATGGGCAGCACTACTCGATTGTCCACTTCTAATAACCGCAGTTCCCCGGGCTTTAGTTCTTGTGTCGGAGTCATATAAGAGTCAAAGTTTAGATCTTCATAATCTGTGTACTCATAGCTTCAATATCATTGATGACCCATGGTTTTTACAGTCAATGAGGGGTTGTTGATTTCATCCATTATATAGAGAATTCGTAGCGATGGGAGTGCAATCAGAATTAGAATAACAGCTGGTAGGACGGTTCACACCGTCTCTACTTCTTGTGCGTCCATTGTGCTTGTGTGTGTTAATTTGGTAGTTAGTATGATTGAAATAATATAGAGAACCAAGGAGCTAATTAGGAACACAATTATTAATGTATGATCATGAAAATGCAGGAGTTCCTCTATGATGGGAGAAGTTGCATCTTGAAGGCCCATTTGAAAGGGGTACGCCATAAAGATATAAAGGATTTTCACCTATAATTTAACCCCGACAAAGTTATGTAATTTTTACTAATATCTCTTTATTGAGAGAGGCATAGTGGTTATGATATTGGCTTGAAACCAATTCCAGAGGGTTCGATTCCTTCCTTTCTTATTTTAGTATAACGTAGGCAGGTTCTTCGAATGTATGATATGGAGGGGGACATCCATGTAGTCATTCAATGTTGGTTGAAGTGAGTTCTGCCACTGCCACCTCCCGTTTTGACGCAAAGGCCTCCCAAATCATGAAAATTATTAGCATAACTGCTGTTAGTGAAATGAATGAGCCTATAGAAGATACTGTATTTCATGTTGTATAGGCATCTGGATAGTCGGAATATCGCCGAGGCATTCCTGACAGGCCTAGGAAGTGCTGGGGGAAGAATGTTATATTGACCCCGACGAACATAATTGTAAAGTGAATCTTTGCTCATGTGTTATTAAGTGTGTAGCCTGAAAACAGTGGGAATCAATGAACAAATCCGCCTATAATGGCAAAGACAGCTCCCATTGATAGTACATAGTGAAAATGGGCTACCACATAGTATGTGTCGTGGAGAACAATATCTAGGGATGAATTAGCTAGGACAATTCCTGTAAGGCCTCCCACCGTAAACAGGAAGATAAAGCCCAGGGCTCATATTATAGCGGGAGATCATTTAATATTCCCTCCGTGCAGGGTGGCTAGTCAGCTAAATACTTTGACTCCTGTTGGGATTGCAATAATTATGGTGGCTGAAGTGAAGTAAGCTCGTGTGTCGACGTCTATACCTACGGTAAACATATGGTGAGCTCACACGATAAATCCTAAGAATCCGATGGATATCATCGCTCAAACTATTCCTATATAGCCAAAGGGTTCTTTTTTTCCTGAGTAATAGGTAACAATGTGAGAGATCATTCCAAACCCAGGAAGAATTAGGATATAAACTTCAGGGTGTCCGAAGAATCAGAACAAGTGTTGGTATAGAATGGGGTCTCCCCCTCCAGCTGGGTCAAAAAAGGTAGTGTTGAGATTTCGATCTGTAAGTAATATAGTAATTCCGGCTGCTAAGACTGGCAGAGATAAAAGAAGGAGCACTGCCGTGATTAGGACTGATCACACAAATAGAGGAGTTTGGTACTGAGATATTGCAGGGGGCTTCATGTTGATGATAGTAGTAATGAAGTTGATAGCTCCTAGAATAGAAGAGACGCCTGCTAAGTGCAGAGAAAAGATTGTTAAGTCTACTGATGCTCCTGCATGGGCCAGATTACCTGCTAAAGGGGGATAGACCGTTCACCCAGTTCCTGCGCCTGCTTCTACTATGGAAGAGGCCAGAAGCAATAAGAAAGATGGCGGCAGTAGTCAGAAACTCATGTTATTTATTCGAGGAAACGCTATGTCAGGAGCACCGATTATCAAGGGCACTAATCAATTCCCGAACCCCCCAATTATAATAGGCATGACTATGAAGAAGATTATCACAAATGCATGGGCGGTTACGACTACGTTGTAGATCTGATCATCCCCCAACAGAGCCCCGGGTTGACCTAGTTCGGCACGAATTAAAAGGCTGAGAGCAGTGCCCACTATTCCGGCTCATGCACCGAACAGAAGGTAAAGAGTACCAATGTCTTTGTGATTTGTAGAGAATAGTCATCGATTTATGAACATAGGTAAAATGGCTGATAAAAGCACTAGACTGTAAATCTAAGAATGGGGGTTAAGTCCCCTTTTGCCAAGCCCTGTGGTGAATAATCATATTGAATTGCAAATTCAAAGAAGCAGATTCAATTCTGCCGGGGCTTCTCCCGCCTTTTTTCCCCCACGCGGCGGGAGAAGTAGATTGAAGCCAGTTGTTTTGGGTTTTTAGCTGTTAACTAAAATTTTGTGGGATAAAAGCCCGCCGATCTAGGAGGGCTTAGCTTAATTAAAGCGGTTGTTTTGCGTTCAATTGATGTGAGATATGTTCTTGCAGTCCTTAGATAGTTGCAGAGATTAAGTGAGTTTCACTTACTTGGGGCTTTGAAGGCCCTCGGTCTTTTTAGCCTAAATCTCTAGTCCATGATCGATAGTATTGGAGTTAGTGGGAGGAGTATGGTTGATGCTACGATTAGGGGAGGCAGGAGAATTATCTTTTTTGTGCTTTCAAATTGTCATTTTATTTTTATATTGTTTGCTGAGGGAAACATTGTTAGTGCTGTAGCGTATGTTAGGCGCACGTAGAAGTAAAGATTTAGTAGGGCTGTAATGGCTATGAATGTAGGTATGACAATTATATCATTTTTTGTCAGCTCTTGAATAATTATTCATTTGGGGATAAAGCCTGAGAGGGGAGGGAGACCGCCTAGCGATAGTATAAGTGCTAGGATTAGTGAGGCAATTAGTGGTGATTTGTTTCATGTGTGGGATAGTGATAGTGTTGTTGTAGATAAGTTGTGTATAAATAGTATAAATGTCCCTAGGGTTATTATGATATAAATTGCAAGATTAAGGATTATTAGAGTGGGATTATATACTATAATGGCGGCTATTCAGCCCATGTGAGCGATTGAAGAGTATGCTAGGATCTTTCGGAGTTGAGTTTGGTTTAGTCCTCCTCAGCCTCCTACTAATACGGATGTGGCAGCTATTGTTACTAGTAGATTTGGATTAATGGATGGTGAGATTTGATATAGGACGGATAGAGGTGCGATTTTTTGTCATGTTAGAAGAATTACTCCTGAGGATAAAGAAATACCTTGTGCGACTTCTGGGACTCAGAAATGGAAGGGGGACAGGCCGAGTTTTATTGCTAGGGCAATAGTGATTACGGTTGATGCGACTGGGTTGGAGATTGTTGAGACTGTTCAGTGTCCTGAGTATAGTAAATTGATGATAATGCCTAGTATTAGGAGCATGGATGCGGTAGCCTGTGTGAGAAAATATTTTGTGGAGGCCTCTGTGGCTCGCGGATTAAATTTTTTCATTAGGATTGGGATAATAGCTAGTATGTTTATTTCAAAGCCAATTCAGATTATAAGTCAATGGGAGCTAAATAAGACGATTATGGTTCCTAGAATAACGGTGGATATAATAATGATAAGAATGGGAGGTTTTATTAGTACGGGAAGGGGATAACCAACATTCTCGGGGTATGGGCCCGATAGCTTATTTAGCTGACCTTACTTTAGGATATGGTGTAATTGGGTAGCACGAAGATTTTTGAGTTCTTAAGATTAGGTTCAATTCCTATGATTCTAGAAATAAGAGGATTTAAACCTCTATTATTTACTCTATCAAAGTAATTCTTTTGTCAGACATATTTCTTATATTTGAGGGGGGATGCTTGCTGTGATAATGGGTAGTGTTACGTGTCACATGCACAAGGCCAGTGTAAGGGGCAGGAAGTTTTTTCATAGTAGGTGCATTAGTTGGTCGTATCGGAATCGAGGGTATGATGCACGAATCCATAGGAAAGAGGCTGTTAGGAGTAGTGTTTTTACGGTGAAGTTAACAGTGTATAGTTCTGGTATGCAGGGGTTATGAAATGCTCCGAAAAACAGGATAGTCGTAAGGGCATTTATTATAATAATGCTGGTGTATTCTGCTAGGAAGAATAGGGCGAATGGACCTGCTGCATATTCGACGTTGAAACCTGAGACTAGTTCTGATTCTCCTTCTGTTAGGTCAAAAGGGGCTCGGTTAGTTTCTGCTAGAGTGGAGATAAATCATATTATGGCTAGTGGTCATGCAGGGAAAATTAGTCAGAGGTGTTCTTGGGTAGGTATTAGAGCAGGGAGTGCGAATGAGCCATTCATTAGTAGGACTGACAGGAGAATAATGGCTAATGTGACTTCGTATGAAATTGTCTGGGCTACAGCTCGTAGAGCTCCGATCAGGGCGTATTTTGAGTTTGAGGCTCATCCTGATCAAAGGATAGAGTATACGGCCAGGCTTGATATTGCCAGCATAAACAATACTCCGAGGTTTATATTGGCAAGGGGGTATGGTATTGGTAGGGGAATTCATATAGTTAGGGCTAGTGTTAGGGCCAGAATAGGGGCTATAATGAATATAGTCGCGGATGATGTGAGTGGGCGTAGGGGCTCTTTGGTGAAAAGTTTTATAGCATCTGCGACAGGTTGTAGGAGACCATAGGGTCCTACAATGTTTGGTCCTTTACGGAGTTGTATATAGCCCAATACCTTCCGCTCTACTAGTGTTAAGAAGGCTACGGCGAGGAGGATGGGTACGACTAGTGAGATAATATTAATTATAAACATAAATGTTAGGGAGAGGATTTGAACCTCTGAGTATAAAGGTTTAAGTTTTATGCAATCGCCGAGCTCTGCCACCCTAACAAAGCCCTGTCTCTTGGGCAACATTGGGGGTAGACTTGCTAGATTTAGATTAAGTCATCTATTGGTCTTAAGGCGCCTTAGTGAGGGAGGCCTTACTTCTCTTGTCCTTTCGTACCGGGAGAGGTTGATTAAATAGATAGAAACCGACCTGGATTGCTCCGGTCTGAACTCAGATCACGTAGGACTTTAATCGTTGAACAAACGAACCCTTAATAGCTGCTGCACCATTAGGATGTCCTGATCCAACATCGAGGTCGTAAACCCTATTGTCGATATGGACTCTTGAATAGGATTGCGCTGTTATCCCTAGGGTAACTTGTTCCGTTGATCAAAGAAGCTTTGGATCAATAAGTAAGTGAGCATTTTGACTGGTATGTCTAGATTAATATCACTCGGAGGTTCTTTTATGCTCCGAGGTCGCCCCAACCCAAATTGTCAGCTCATGGAAGGAGAATGTTGTTCCTGTCGGTCTGGTAAATAAATTCTTTTGAGCTGGTTAATTAAAGCTCCATAGGGTCTTCTCGTCTTATTATTTTATTCCCGCCTCTTCACGGGAAGGTCAATTTCACTGATTGGAAGTAAGAGACAGTTAAACCCTCGTGTGGCCTTTCATACAAGTCCTTATTTAGAGAACAAATGATTATGCTACCTTTGCACGGTCAGGATACCGCGGCCGTTTAACTAATGTCACCGGGCAGGCAGTGCCTCCAATACTGGAAATGCTGGAGGTGATGTTTTTGGTAAACAGGCGGGGTTTGTGTTTGCCGAGTTCCTTTTACTTCTTTTAATCTTTCCTTAGTCGCATACCTGTGTTGGATTAACAATTGGTTTGGTAGATGTTTTATTGTTGGATTATTTCTACGCTGTTGTTAACTAACAGTGGACTATCCGTTACTGTTATAAACTTATGCGTTGGAGAAATATTTCTCGTTACTCATATTAGCATTGTTGCTTCTATATTTAAATAGATTAGCCCAGTTGTTATATTAGGAGTTAATTGGATATTTTTGGTATTAAGTTGACACGAGTGTTGAGCTTGAACGCTTTCTTAATTGATGGCTGCTTCTAGGCCTACTATGGTTTAATTAGTATTTACTCTCTAAGTAAGGCTGTATCCTTGATTCTAAAAAGCTGTACCTTTTTAGAATATATTTTAAACTTGCATTAGAATTTTTAAGTTTTTTAGGCAAATTTAAAGTCGAACTAAAATTCTATTCTGGGCAACCAGCTATCACCAGGCTCGTTAGGCTTTTCACCTCTACCTATAAGTCTTTTCACTATTTTGCGACATAGATGAGTTTACCCCAGTGGGTTGCTCATAGGTAGCTCGTCTGGTTTCGGGAGACCTAGCTTAAGTTCTCTTTGTTAGGTTACTTCTGGCTAACTCATTATGCAAAAGGTAGAAGGGGTAATCTTTGCTGTTTATCACTTTAAGTAATCTTTCATCGTTCCCTTGCGGTACTCTCTCTATAGCTCCGATTAAAAGAATTTCTATCTCCTATACTTTAATTGTACTACTGAATGTTTTGTTTAACTGGTCCGTGGTAGTTTGATTAGTTATTGTCCGGGCTAGCTCTGGTTTCAAAGCGGTCACGTACGTGAAGTCTTCTGGGTGTAAGCCAGATGCTTTGTTTAAGCTACACTTTGGTTTATCCAAGCACACTTTCCAGTATGCTTACCTTGTTACGACTTGCCTCCTCTTGCGTTTTATTTGGTTTTAATAGGTTATATTTGACTTGTGCCACTTGAGGAGGGTGACGGGCGGTGTGTGCGTGCTTCATTGCCCTATTCAACCAAGCTCTCTATTCTTGGTTTACTACTAAATCCACCTTTAGTTTTTAGTTTCATAAAAACTTTCGTAAGGTGTTCTTAAATAAAAAATGTAGCCCATTTCTTCCCACCCCATGGGTTACACCTTGACCTAACTTTTTTATGCGAGATGATTATGCTTACTCTTGTTCCTTTTAAGGGTTTGCTGAAGATGGCGGTATATAAACTGAATTAGCAAGGGGTGGTGAGGTCTATCGGGGTTTATCGATTACAGAACAGGCTCCTCTAGGGGGGTTTAAAGCACCGCCAAGTCCTTTGAGTTTTAAGCTGTTGCTAGTAGTTCTCTGGCGAATAATCTTGTTTGACAAATTATTTATGTTTAAGGCTAAGCATAGTGGGGTATCTAATCCCAGTTTGGGTCTTAGCTGTCGTGTGGTAGAGTGTATTAAAGTCACTTTCGTAGTTTATTTTAGTGTTATTGGTAGCTTTTTACAGCTTGATTAAACTTTAACTTTAGTGGGGGGAGTTTTTTTCTTTCACACGCTTTACGCCGTGGGCCTATTAACTCGGGTCAATCGTATAACCGCGGTGGCTGGCACGAGATTAACCAACCCTTAATCAACATAGCTTAGTCGAACTTTCGTTCATAGCTTAATTTTTATCACTGCTGTATCCCGTGGGGGTGTGGCTAGGCAAGGCGTTATAAGCTACCGGGGAGAGGTGTGCTTGATGCCCGCTCCTTCAAATCGCTTCAAGATCCAAAGGGCATATTCACTGGAGCGCGGAGACTTGCATGTGTAATCTTGTTAGTAGCTAATGGGAAGGCTAGGACCAAACCTTTGTGTTTATGGAGTTATATAACTCGTCTAGGCATTTTCAGTGCCTTGCTTTATTATTAAGCTACGTAAACGCGATTGGTTTTGGGATTTATATGGGGTAATTTGGTAGAAGTTTGCGGCCAAAAAAAGTGATAATAACGGAAAAATCAATAGGAGGGAAGCAGAGCAGAAAAAAAAATATCTATAGATAGATCTTAATTTAAAGTCTCATGCCTGTGATCGCAGTGATTATTTGGCTGGGAATTTTAGCTTATTATGTGGGATTTTTGGGTATAATAGCTTCATGTTTGCGCGTGCATTTAGTCTTGTTTTTGGGGTTTGGCAAGACAACCATAAATGTGCGTAAGCTCCATTGAAGTTACGGGGGGTAAGGGGGGTTTGATTAAGCTAAGTTAATATCTAAGAACGCGTGCGTACACGTACGTACACATGCGTACACGTACGTACACATGCGTACACGTACGTACACATGCGTACACGTACGTACACATGCGTACACGTACGTACACATGCGTACACGTACGTACACATGCGTACACGTACGTACACGTACGTACACATGCGTACACGTACGTACACATGCGTACACGTACGTACACGTACGTACACATGCGTACACATGCGTACACGTACGTACACATGCGTACACGTACGTACACATGCGTACACGTACGTACACATGCGTACACATGCGTACACGTACGTACACATGCGTACACGTACGTACATATGCGTACATATGCGTACATATGCGTACATATGCGTACGCCGCTTGATTCAGTGGTATTCACATACTATATGTCCCGTAACCATTGACTGAGTAGCCCCTTATGGGTGTCTATGCCAGACCCGTGAAAGATAAATAAGCCCAGCTACAAATTATCTGACTGCGACAAGACCTTTACGGTCATAGCTGAGTCATAGCAAGTTCCCCCCCTAAAAATTAAAAGATACCAAATGCATGACACCACAGTTATGTGTGATC